AAAGCCAATCATTAGTTCCCAACCGTGGGGCGAATGGAATCCGATACATAAATCTGTTAATAAAAGAATCGAAAAAGCTTTTATTGTGTCACTTAAGTTATATAGGAATTCCTGAGCCCAAGAGTTAAGAATAACAAGTTCTTCATTACCCAAAATAGAATAACCGCTTAGAATAACGAAACAGATTATATTTGTCGAGAAGTGCAAAATCGTATGAATATGATCCTCATTGTGTATCTTGATTAATTGGAGCGTTTCTTTGTGGATTCCTATATGAAGGTTTTGTAGATGTGTCTCCGAGTATTCCTTGATCATTTCCTCCAAAAGAAGGATTTCCTCCAATTCTATGAAATTTTCTATAATATTCTTTTCTTGAATATCATTCAAAAAAATTTCAGATTGCCTAGTATTCCACCAATAAATAACCCAAGATTCCAGACTTTTATTAAATGAGAGAGAAATCCACCAGGGCAAAAATACTATAGATGCAAGATATAAAAGAGGGGTGAATGCTTTCTTTTTTGACATTTTTTCATTTCGTGTCTATGAATTTTTAATGAACCGACCTCATTAGTTGACTCTACGCCATCCAATATTTCTCTCATGCATGAGTTCTATCTCTCAGCTCATTTCTCAAAATACTTCAATCGGTACACGCAAGAAATAGGCCAATTCGGCAGCTTTTTGTTCGATTTCCCGTGGAGTAACATTCTCATCCGTACGAGTCAAGGGAATGGCCCCCTGGCCTCTGATATCCATATAAAGGACACGGCGGGCATAAATACCCTCTTTAACTTCTATTCTGACGGACTGAATATCCTTTATAAGGAATCGGAGGAAAATGCGACGATTTTTTCCAGGGAATCCCCAACGAAAAATACACACCATTCCTTCTTTTCTATCGAATCGATCATAACCACCCCCTACATTCCACGAAATTGTGCACCACAAATAGGAGCTAATAAAGAGACCCGCGATCCCATAGAAAGACATCACAATCCCTTGTGGAAAAAAAAGGATTTGCTGAGACGGAAATAAAGATATTAAGTTTCTCCCAAGATAACTGGAAGTTCCAACCAATAAGAATCCTAATGAACCTAAAAAAAGGATAATGGCCCAGCATAAATTACTTGTTTTTCGCGACCCCGTTATAGGTTGTATCCATATATGTTCTGATCGACAACTCATACTTGATCTGGTTTCGTTTTATTGGAATTGAGAGAATACCCTAGACTTTACTCTTTTTGTTTCCGAAGTAACTCTCATCAACTAGTACTTCGTTTGATGTAAACCTTTAAGAGTAATTTATCAAGTTGGTTAGATCTAAAATAAAAACATACCCTTCGTATGATCCCATCGATATATCGATTTTACAGTTCAGCCATCCGGCGATCCTGAGATTTTTTCAAATAGATAGAATTCCTTTACCCCCATATCATCTTTCTACAGGTCAAAGAGCCCCTTTCGACGGAAGCGCCGCATGTTATACCTTCTTACAATAAATAGGTATCTGCGTTATAATACAAGTCTTAGCTTTGAAAAAAATGGATGAGAGTTGGGCCCGGCAGATCTAAACAGTCTTATTTTTTTGAACATGAAGAAATAAAGAAGCCATTGCCATTGCTGGAAATACTAAGCCTACTAAAGGCACCAAAACGGAGGGAAAGTCGAAAGTTGTCATATAAAGGATACCTCAATTTACTATTTGTACCTGTTATTATTTTTATTTATAAAGATTTATAAAGATATCTTATCTTATTAAGAATTAAATATTATAATTAATATTAAATATATAATAATATATATATAAATAATATATATATAAATTAGTATAAATCTAAGTGAGTATAGAAGGTACAATATTTGGATTCTATATACATACGTAAGACTTAGAACAAAAATTTTGTATTTTCCTATAATTTAACGAAAATAAGAATTCACTTTTTTTCTTGTTGATAGAGGCCTCTTAACTGAATGAGTAATCAAGAATATAGATAAAAAAGAGTTATCCGCTACTTTTGCTTCTTTTTACAATTTAGATCTTATGTCAACAAAGAAACCCCATTCATTTTTGTTTTACTTGGATTCTGATAAACTAACTACTTGTTTGCTACAAATAAAAAAGGAACTTAATGCTCTATTGAATTTTGATTCAAAGGAAAGAAAGCGTGGAACTGAAATAACTCACTCAGAACGCTTTTTAAAGGATTACGTGGTACGATTAGATCGAATAAGCCCTTCTGGAATAAATATTCAGCCGCCTGTGAACCTTCAGGTACCGTTTTATTCAATGTTTGTTCAATTACTCTTTTACCCGCAAATGCAATATAGGCATTGGGTTCGGCAATAATGATATCTCCCAACATACCAAAACTAGCAGTCACCCCCCCTGTAGTAGGAGATGTAAGAATTGGTACATAGAATAACTTTTTATTTGATTGATAATCATATAAAGCAGAAGATATTTTAGCCATTTGCATTAAACTCAAACTTCCCTCTT